TTAAACTGACACAAAGGAGATAGAAGAACATCTTTGCACTGTATTCGCGGCTTTGGCGATGACTGGGACATTAAACAAGCATTGATGAGACCTTCTGTAAAGTAAGGTGCTTTCGGTATGGTTTCCTCTACTAGAGGCGTCAAACCGACAGAATGCCTGACCGGGTAAAGTAGTTAAATGCCTAAGCCTCCCCAGCGCCAGACAAAGACCTTGCCTGCACCCTCTATTTATTTTAAAAGCCTGGGCAGAAAGAGAGCATCTGTTCATCATCTCTAGTAGACACAGACATAGGACTAAGAAGTTGTCGACATTTTGAATAACCAAAGATCAACAGCTCGGGGAACCCATGTCTGATAACAATATCGTGAACTTAGTATACTTTCGTATAAATTTACCAAGGAAAGGACATGTAGTCAGGAGAATCTTCACCTTTAGAGGAGATGGAATAAGAATTCAGTAGAGGACTTTGGTCTGTGCCAATCATTCAAGTGGTGATCTGGCATCGTGAGCACAAGTATATAGAGGAAGGCCGCCGATGAATAAGGATATAAATATTGGTCATTGGTCTCCTAGATGAAAGAGAAGGATCGAATAGGATTTCGAATACCCTTTTTCCATTTCCTCATGGCCAGCCAGGTGGAAGGGGAAGGCTGACGCGCAATTGCTGGAGTTGGTCGACAAAAACAAGAGCGCGGGTGAAGTTGTTCAACTCCTCTCTCATCACCGGGGGTATAGAATGGAGGACCATGGAATATTTTAATATAAAGAGAAAGGTGATGGTTTCCTTCGTGGGTACAGACGTGGGTTCGGTTCTCCGGTATCCTGTCTCGTTCTCTCCCCGGCAGACGAGATAGAGGCTTCGACTGAAGAGATGGAAGTGGACGAAAATAAATATTTTCAACAAATAAAGTCTTCTTAATTCGCTTCCGTGCCGCTACTTGGTTGGAACCAGAGCTTATGCTTATTACAGTGCTTCCAAGATCATCATTGATGAAGAGATCGAAAGTATTTTCGCTTAGGATATCCTATATGCCTGCTGCCCGGGCTCTTGCCTCTGCATAATCCCTTGGAGGGGCAAAGAGGGATACTGGGCGACGGCTCCGGACTGGTTCTTCGTCACTACGAGTCACTCATTGATTGAGGGAAGAAGAGGGAGAGCGAGCTAGGGGTAGAATCATTAGTTGGGCCAGTGAGATCCAATTTTTCTGTCGGTACCTCGGCTTTCTTCACCCCGCTACTGGCGGGCTAAACATAGCCCTATAATATAACCAACCCGATTTTGATTATTGTATTGGGTTTCGATCTCCACTCCCGATCAATCGACATTTTCGGGACAACGAGTGAGTTTCTCAAACAGCCTCAATGGGCGGGAGAGGAATAGATAACGACTCTTTCTACCGACCGACCAGAGCGAATGGATATCCAGGGGCTGGAAAGCCTAAGGTAAGGGTCAAAACCGGATTTCTTGGGCGAGTATATACTAAGTTCCTGTCGAAATCACACGATCTACGGGGACGCGAAGGCCATAAATCATCGAAGAAGTCAGGTGGGTTCCGGTTCCGGGTAGTTTTCAATACGCAGTCGAAGAGCGGGATCGCACATCTTTTTATTTAAATACTAATTTGGCCCGTGAATGTATACGATCATCAAATGTATGTGGAAGAAAATCCACCCCCTTTCCTTCCTTTAGTGCTCCTTCTGGTACACATTTGTCTTGGATATAGAGATTGAAAAAAAAAAGTAAAAGTATTTACTGACTAAGACGGAGATGAGGGCATACCCGGATCGAGTAAACCAAAAGGGGGAAGGTACTCGACAAAGACAGATAGGAACGAAAGCAGTCTAAGAATAAGCCTTAAACGTAGACTTCAAACTGGAAGTAAAGTAAGCGCACAGAGAAGAGTAAGACTTTCCCATCTAAGAATGAAATGAAAACAGATGATTCGCCGCGAATTGACTCGTAAAATTCAGAATTACCAGCGGATTCTATCCGATATAAATGAAGTTGTTTGTCTTGTTCTGCCTTTTCCGAATCCCCCGTGCCTAATGTCCTATTCAAAGAGCAGAGGAAAGTGCAGACTATTTCCGATCTTATAAAGCTTCCTTTCCTTGAAGCTTATTGAGTCCCGATTCTCTCTCTTCCTCTGATTTAGCCCCCAAAGAGGTTGGATTTGAGGATTCTTCCCTTTTTTGGGTTATGAGTGTGGGTTGTTTCTTTTTTTTCAATTATTATTTTTTGAATAGGTGGTCTTTTTCTCTCTATGTGTCTATATCTTCTCCCCCTTTTTCCCTATACTTTTTTTATAGTGCCTCTTTTCTTTCAAAGGTATTTTATTCTGAAGTGAAGGAACCGAGGGTCATTCTATTTCAGCTCTTCTTTATTTGCTTTGCGACTGGGAATTTGATTTCCCGGGCTTAAGCCCACAAGGCAGGTCCTGACACGAGGGTAGGTGCTATGGTTTCTGCAAAAAGGTTGTTCCTTGGCTTCAATTTACCTTGTGACTACGGCGGGAATGCTTGCTTGATTAAGCAAATTAAATAAGCTTTGGGTTTTAATCAATAGAAAGTCTAGTATGGCATATGGCGGAACAGTAAGCTTAGCTGTGAAAAGAATTCACCAAGGTGAATAGTCTTCCATACCGGATTCTTAGTCTGCTTGAAAGCCATCAAGATAAAAGGCTAAGGCAGGGGAGTTTGAAAACCCTTTTCAGTCTCCCAATAAACGAAAAAAAAAAGTATTTATGGTGACACGAAAGCTGGATGTGTGAGCCATGCATGGGTATGGGAAACTTTCGGTCTTCCCCCGAACTACCTTCATAAATTACAACAGTATGAATTAAGTAAGTCCAAAAGGAAAGAAAAGAAGAGAGAATCTCTAACTCAGAAAGAGTATATTAAGTCAGAGGAGATCGCATAGAAGCCTCTGCTTTCAAATCTCTTTGTTTGAGCTATTATTAGACTAGGGAAAAAAAAAAGAATTCCTATACAGTCATTTCGTGGACGCTACGCCCCTAGTCAGGCTGACATAGGATAGGAGTGAATTGGGGGTCTTATCCTGTCTTACTCTGTACTAGTCTTTTCCTCGTCTAGCATGAATGGTGAAAACCAAGTCTGATTGGTGTCGATGTTGGCGAATCGGCTAGCTATTATCTGGGTTGCCGTGCTCTAGCGGGGAACTCCTTTCTTTATTTTAAAGAAGCTCTGGAGCTAGATTGGAGCTAGAAAAGATAAGGCCCTCGCAGCGGGAAAATAAGCTTAAAGGCTGACTTTTATAGAACTACGGGAAGTGGAAAGGAAAGCCCTTTAAAACCATCAGCAGGAAAAAAGAAAATTGAAAGAAAGTAAAGGCCGGTTCCACTGATGTAGCTAAATCGGAGGCTGTTGCTGACTCTGATCTTAGAGTGGATTCCTGCTTTGGGGCAGGTAAAGCCTTAAGGGCAAAGGAATGAAGTTCTTCGTCTTTTTTTTCCTAAACCTAAATAAACACTATTCCGGCGGCTGCCTCTGAACTATAGTTCTGGGCCTACGATGACTATTCTGGGCTCCGGGATTCCTATCCTATTATGGTTATGGAAGGGGTAAGGCTTTCAATGAAAAAGGAATGAAAGACCGGCATCTTACTTTTGCCGATTCCTATTCTAATCTAATAACACGCGCTTTCGCCGAGAACCCTGATAGCTAGTGCTCTGATAGGCTGATCCTTCTGATTTTCAGTCATCTATCCTTTTTCTTTCCCTAGCGAGTGAAGAAGGAGTGGATGTTTTGAACGAGTCTTAAGCGAGTGAAGTGCCCCATAAGCTAGTTGGGCGAGCTATATGTAACAATTCCGTGAGCAACGATTGAACTGAACGTTCCAAGTGCATCCAGCAGGAATCGAACCTACGAATTTGCCCCTTTATTAGGTTGGTATAGGTTGGGCGCTTTAGCCATTCAGCCATGGATGCAAAGAGACTCAGCGAGTGAACTAGGTTTTGGTATTCCTTCTCGAGCTTCTATTTCTTCCGTTAAAGAAGATTCGGGAAAAGATAGAATAGGAAGACGTGTTTCCAGAACGAACAAGATACGGGTTGAGAAGGGGGAGTTAGCAAAGTTAGACAAGATTGGAATGGGCATAGGAACATGTATTGATGTACCAGATCGGCTAATGCTCCCAGGTTGATGCGATGTATTCCACCAGTTAACTGAAGACTTGATTATTGGTATATCGATCGGTCCAGCACGGATTGAAATAGAAGCCGGTTCGACAGGAAGCTTTTGAAAACACAGTGCACCCAGGTAAATAAGGAACGAGATGAATACTGAGGTTAAACGAGCGTCCCACACCCAAAAGGTGCCCCACATAGGTCTTCCCCGAAACCCCCCAGTAACTAAGGTAAACAACGTAAAAAAAGCACCTATTTCTATACCGGTTCCGGAAGAGCGAAGAAAAAGGGGATGTTTTGTTAATAGGAACAAGAAAGTGTTTATAGCCGTAGCGATATAAACAAGAATACTCATCCGAGCCGCAGGAACATGTACATACGGAATACGAGAATTTCCACCTTGTTGAAAATCTAGTGGTGCTACCCGAAGACTTAAATGAATAGCCATCGCTGTTAAGAACAACCGAGATCCAATGAGAATTTGCGCGTAGCTTCTGGTCTTTGACATCAAAAAATAAGGTTGTAATAACGAAAAGGACATGTGAGAATTTGGTCCTAGCTAGTAGAACAAGAAAGACATGGATCTATATTCAATACGCAATCAAAGGATTTCCCCCAACGAAGAATTCCTCAGGCTTTGTTTTCGCTCCGCTCGTGCGTGGCGCTCCTTGCTCGCGGAGCGGCATACCGGAAAACCCATCCCGCTACTAGATTCATTCCTTAAGAATGAAATCAAAGATACTTTTTTCAATCTCCCCCTTTACCTGATAGTTTACCGAGCTCCCATCCTTTCTAAGCTGGGTTAACAGGTAAGAATAGGACGAATGCTTCTTATGTACATCCCCTGGATCAAACTTC